TGTGGCGAAAGCGTAAATAGTAGTGAAAGCGGGAGTTCCTGTATAAGAACCAGTACGGATGATAGTGAAAAAACTCTACGAGAAAGAAAAAATGAGTTAGAGTTCTCTCTAAATCAAATAAGAGAAAGAAAAAATGAGTTAGAGAGAACTAAAAAATACAAGCATTTGTGGATTCAATGCGAAAATTGTTATGGTTTAAGTTATAAGAAATTTTTGAAATTTCAAATGAATATTTGTGAACATTGTGGACGTCATTTGAAAATGAATAGTTCAGATAGAATCGAACTTTCGATTGATCCAGGGACTTGGGATCCTATGGATGAAGACATGGTCTCTCGGGATCCCATTCAATTTCATTCGCAAGAGGAACCTTATAAAGATCGTATTGATTTTAATCAAAGAAAGACGGGATTAACTGAGGCTGTTCAAACAGGCACAGGTCAACTAAATGGTATTCTCGTAGCAATTGGTGTTATGGATTTTCAGTTTATGGGGGGTAGTATGGGATCGGTGGTGGGCGAGAAAATCACACGTTTGATCGAGTATGCTACCAATAAATTTTTACCTCTTATTCTAGTGTGTGCTTCGGGGGGAGCACGCATGCAAGAAGGAAGTTTGAGCTTGATGCAAATGGCTAAAATATCTTCTGCTTTATATGATTTTCAATCAAAGAAAAAGTCATTCTATGTATCAATCCTTACATCTCCTACTACGGGTGGGGTAACAGCTAGTTTTGGTATGTTGGGAGATATCATTATTGCAGAACCCAATGCCTACGTTGCGTTTGCGGGTAAAAGAGTAATTGAACAAACATTGAATAAGACAATACCGGAGGGTTCACAAGCGGCTGAATATTTATTCCATAAGGGCTTATTCGATCCAATCGTACCACGTAATCCTTTAAAGGGCGTTCTGAGTGAGTTATTTAAGCTCCATGCTTTCTTTCCTTTGAATCGAAAAATGAAATCAAGTAGAGACTTATATCCTTAATTTAATAAATTAACTTATATCCTTATAAATTATTTAATATTAATTAATTTATAATTTTAAAAATTTGGTTTGTGATAATCAAGTAGTTATTTAGTTTATCGGAATTAAAGTAAAAATCCCAAGAATGGGTTTTTCTTTCTTTGGTAACATAAGATTGAATTGTAAAAAGAACCATGCGGATAATTTTTTTTTCTCGATATTCCCGATTTCTAATCAGGAAATCTCCATCAAACAAAATAAAAAGAGTGAATTCTGTCTCTTTCTTCTGTGAAATTAGGCAGGGGGTCCTGCATCTTTCTATACCCCTCCGAGAACCCTCGGTTTTACTAAGAATACCTTTTGTTGGGTCGTAGTCTAACGAATTTTTCGGGAGGGGAATAATAAGAAGAAAAATAATAAATAATGAACAAAAAAAGAACAACATAACATAATAATAAAAAAAAGTGACATATCTATATTTCATGTAGAAAGATGACTAAGCCCAATTATTTACATATTTCCACCTTTGATTTACACTTATAATATACTCAGTAAGTATTATAGACTCCTTATTATATCTTAGTATATATACCTAATCTACTCTTCCATTATATACTCTTTATTAGTGTATATACTCACTTAAGTAGACTTAGTATAATAGTATAATTATATATGAATTATAAGCTATCTTTATAACAATAACAGGTACAAATATTAAAACGAGGTACCCATTCTATGACAACTCTCAACGCCTTACCCTCTATTTTTGTGCCTTTAGTGGGCTTAGTATTTCCGGCAATTGCAATGGTTTCTTTATCTCTTCATGTTCAAAAAAACAAAATTTTTTAGATACGATGGGGCCAAATCTTATCTATTTTTTTTTTCAAGCCTTACTTGGATCATAACACGAATATTCTATTTAGTAGAATTCTATTTATCTATTTAGTAGAATTCTATTTAGTAGATATAGGGTATAACGTGTGGCTTCCTCCGAGCATAAGCTCGTATGCATACGTAAACATGATCTATGAGTAAATGAATTAGAGCTATTTGAAAATAGATCGGTATCGGGGTGAGTTTATGAAATGTAAAGTCAATATATCTATATGGATATATGCGGATATCTACAATAAATCATATGGAAAGGGATGTTATTATTTTAGTTTAGAGTTAAGCAATTCGATGAATTACTCCTAAAGGTTCACGTCCTAATAGTGCTAGTTGATGCGGGTTACTTCGGAAACAAAAAAATGAAAGTCAATTTTTTTGGTTATTCCCCAATTCCAATAAAATGCAACTAGATCGAGTATAGTATGAGTTGGCGATCAGACCGTATATGGATAGAACTTATAACCGGGTCTCGAAAAACGAGTAATTTCTGCTGGGCCTTTATCCTTTTTTTAGGTTCATTAGGGTTTTTATTGGTTGGAACTTCCAGTTATCTTGGTAGGAATTTTATATCTTTATTTCCCTCTCAGGAAATCATTTTTTTTCCGCAAGGGCTCGTGATGTCTTTCTATGGAATCGCAGGTCTTTTTATTAGCTCCTATTTGTGGTGCACAATTTCGTGGAATGTAGGTAGTGGTTATGATCGATTCGATAGAAAAGAAGGAATAGTGTGTATTTTTCGTTGGGGATTTCCTGGAAAAAATCGTCGTATCTTCCTTCGATTCCTTATGAAAGACATTCAGTCCATCAGAATAGAAGTTAAAGAGGGTGTTTATGCTCGTCGTGCCCTTTATATGGAAATCAGGGGCCAGGGGTCCGTTCCCTTGACTCGTACTGATGAGAATTTGACTCTACGAGAAATTGAGCAAAAAGCTGCTGAATCGGCCTATTTCTTGCGTGTACCAATTGAAGTATTTTGAAAAAAGAACTGAAGAATTACTGCTTTCTTAGCAAGAGGGAAAAAACTAAAACTCAAGAATCCTCTTTTTTCTATAGCATAACTTAACTTAAGTTTCTTCAGAACGCCCATTCGAGCAAAAAGCAAACGTACACGGAACAATCATAAAACGAAAGTGTTTTTTTTTGTCCACAAAACTTTTTATGCGTATGTAAAGCCACTTAACTCAATTCAGTAACAAAACAAGTAACAAATCAAAATAATAGACTCATCCCATATATTTCATATATCCAAAAATTTTGGAATGGAATAAAGAGTTTATCTTTTTTTTTTATTTCTTCATTCGAATTTGAAGTGGACTCTTTTTTATTCGATTTCTGTATTGTTTTTCTGTATTTTTTCTAAATTAAAGGACTAACCACTTTACTGAATCACAAATAAAAAACAGGGAATAGATTTATGGGCTCTGTGACTTGTAATGGAATAGAACCGATGCTTGATAGAAATATTAGTATCGTATAGAGTCGACAAATGAGGTGATTAAAAATTCACAGACGAAAAAATGGCAAAAAAGAAAGTATCCATTTCCCTTCTATATCTTGCATCTATAGTATTTTTGCCTTGGTGGATCTCTCTCTCATTTAATAAAAGCCTGGAATCTTGGGTTACTAATTGGTGGCACGCTAGGAACTCCGAAATTTTTTTGAATGATATTCAAGAAAAGAGTATTCTAAAAAAATTCATAGAATTAGAGGAACTCTCTCTCTTGGACGAAATAATAAAGGAATACCCGGAAACACATTTACAAAATCTTCACAGCGGAATCTACAAAGAAACAATTCAATTGATCAAGATGCACAATGAGGATTGTATTCATACGGTTTTGCATTTCTCGACAAATATAATCTCTTTCGTTATTCTAAGTGGTTGTTCTATTCTAGGTAATGAAGAACTTGTTGTTCTTAACTCTTGGGTTCAAGAATTCCTCTATAATTTAAGCGACACAATAAAAGCTTTTTCTATTCTTTTATTAACCGATTTATGTATAGGATTCCATTCGCCGCACGGTTGGGAACTAATGATTGGCTCTGTCTACAAAGATTTTGGATTTTCTCATAATGAGCAAATTATATCAGGTCTTGTTTCTACTTTTCCGGTCATTTTAGATACAATTTTTAAATATTGGATCTTTCGTTATTTAAATCGCGTCTCTCCGTCACTTGTAGTGATTTATCATTCAATGAATGACTGAAAAATGATCGACCGATCCAATTATAATGTTTCTTACTTTATACATAAGTAAAACATTCAAATTTTTACTTATTCTTTCTACCCATACAGGGGATTCCTTCAATATTTCAGTGAAACTATTTCAGTAAATAGCAGAATCATAGATAGGGAACTATACTAGCGACTTATCTAATTTTATTGTAGAATTTTCGGGATCAATGATTGGACCATGCAAACTAGAAATACCTTTTCTTGGATAAAGGAAGAGATTACTCGATCTATTTCCGTCTCGCTCATGATATATATAATAACTCGGGCACCCGTTTCGAATGCATATCCCATTTTTGCACAGCAGAGTTATGAAAATCCACGAGAAGCGACTGGCCGTATTGTATGTGCCAATTGCCATTTAGCTAATAAGCCCGTAGATATCGAGGTTCCACAAGCGGTACTTCCCGATACTGTATTTGAAGCAGTTGTTCGAATTCCTTATGATCTGCAACTGAAACAAGTTCTTGCTAATGGCAAAAGGGGGGCTTTGAATGTAGGGGCTGTTCTTATTTTACCTGAGGGTTTTGAATTAGCCCCCCCCGATCGTATTTCACCCGAGATTAAAGAAAAGATAGGCAATCTGTCTTTTCAGAGTTATCGTCCCACTAAAAAAAACATTCTTGTGATAGGTCCTGTTCCTGGTCAGAAATATAGCGAAATCACCTTTCCTATTCTTTCCCCCGATCCCGCTACTAAGAAAGATGTTCACTTCTTAAAATATCCCATATACGTAGGCGGGAACAGGGGACGGGGTCAGATTTATCCCGACGGGAGCAAGAGTAACAATAATGTTTATAATGCTACCGCGGTAGGTATAGTAAGCAAAATCATACGAAAAGAAAAAGGGGGATACGAAATAACCATAGTGGATGCATCAGATGGACGTCAAGTGGTTGATATTATC